GTTAATGTAGCTTAATATTTAAAGCAAGACACTGAAAATGTCTAGACGGGTAAACATTACCCCATAAACAAATAGGTTTGGTCCTAGCCTTTCTATTAGCTCTCAGTGAAATTACACATGCAAGCATCCACAATCCTGTGAAAATGCCCTCTAGACCACTATAACATGAGGAGCGAGTATCAAGCACGCACATATGCAGCTCAAAACACTTTGCTTAGCCACGCCCCCACGGGAGACAGCAGTGACAAACCTTTAGCAATGAACGAAAGTTCAACTAAGTTACACTAATCATAAGAGTTGGTCAATTTCGTGCCAGCCACCGCGGCCATACGATTGACTCAAGTTAATAGAGTTCGGCGTAAAGAGTGTTTAAGATTTATTCCCTAATAAAGCTAACCTATAACTAAGTTGTAGAAAACTCCAGTTATAGTAAAATACTTTACGAAAGTGGCTTTAATACTCTGAATACACTATAGCTAAGGCACAAACTGGGATTAGATACCCCACTATGCTTAGCCCTAAACTTCAATAACTAAATTAACAAAGTTTTTCGCCAGAATACTACAAGCTACAGCTTGAAACTCAAAGGACCTGGCGGTGCTTTATATCCGTCTAGAGGAGCCTGTTCTATAATCGATACACCCCGATAAACCTTACCACCTCTTGCCATCAGCCTGTATACCGCCATCTTCAGCAAACTCCTTAAAGACTGCAGAGTAAGCAGAAGCATCATCATAAAAACGTTAGGTCAAGGTGCAGCCAATGAAGTGGAAAGAAATGGGCTACATTTTCTAATCTAGAAAACCACACACGATAGCCTTTATGAAACCTAAAGGCCCAAGGTGGATTTAGCAGTAAATTAAGAATAGAGAGCTTGATTGAAGCAAGGCCATTAAGCACGCACACACCGCCCGTCACCCTCCTCAAACATCATATAAAAGTAAATTAACAGTAAACTACTTCATACTGATATAGAGGGGATAAGTCGTAACATGGTAAGCGTACTGGAAAGTGCGCTTGGACGAATCAAAGTGTAGCTTAAATTTAAAGCATCCGGCTTACACCCGGAAGATCTCGCAACAAATGACCACTTTGAGCCAACTCTAGCCCTAGTCCCATACAATTATAATAACTAAACACAATAACCAAATCATTTACCCACTATAAAAGTATAGGAGATAGAAATTATACTACAGGCGCAATAGATATAGTACCGCAAGGGAAAGACAAAAAAATTAACAAAGCACAATAAAGCAAAGACAAACTCTTGTACCTTCTGCATAATGAATTAACTAGAAATAACTTTATATAGAGAACTTCAATAATGCTCCCCGAAACCAAGCGAGCTACCCAAGGATAGCCAAAAGAGCACACCCATCTATGTGGCAAAATAGTGGGAAAATCTATGGGTAGTGGCGACAAACCTACCGAGCCTGGTGATAGCTGGTTGTCCAAGATAGAATCTTAGTTCAACCTTAAATTTACTTACAGAACTATTTAATCCCCCCGTAAATTTAATTGTTAGTCTAAAGAGGGACAGCTCCTTAGACCCTAGGAAACAACCTTTATATAGAGAGTAAAATGCCCCACTACCATAGTTGGCCTAAAAGCAGCCATCAATTAAGAAAGCGTTTAAGCTCAACACTCACCTTTACTTAATTTTACTCAATATACTGAACTCCTAAAGCACATTGGACTAATCTATTACTTAATAGAAGCAATAATGTTAATATAAGTAACATGAAATCATTCTCCCCGCATAAGCTTATCTCAGACCGAAACAACTACTGTTAGTTAACAGCTCAATCACCACATACCACAACCTAATCAACCCATTAAATAAACTGTTAACCCAACACAGGTATGCATCCAGGAAAGATTAAAAAAAGTAAAAGGAACTCGGCAAACTCTAACCCCGCCTGTTTACCAAAAACATCACCTCTAGCATTACTAGTATTAGAGGCACTGCCTGCCCAGTGACACATGTTTAACGGCCGCGGTACCCTGACCGTGCAAAGGTAGCATAATCACTTGTTCTCTAAATAGGGACTTGCATGAATGGCCACACGAGGGTTTAACTGTCTCTTACTTTTAATCAGTGAAATTGACCTATCCGTGAAGAGGCGGATATAGCTAAATAAGACGAGAAGACCCTATGGAGCTTCAATTCAATAATACAAACAAATGTTTTAAATACCCACAGGCACTAACCCACTGTCAATGTATTATAAATTTTGGTTGGGGTGACCTCGGAGCATAGCACAACCTCCGAAAAGCATTACACCAAGACCTCACTAGTCTAAGTAATTTACACTCATTGACCCAATAACTTGATCAACGGACCAAGTTACCCTAGGGATAACAGCGCAATCCTATTTTAGAGTTCATATCGACAATAGGGTTTACGACCTCGATGTTGGATCAAGACATCCTAATGGTGTAGCCGCTATTAAAGGTTCGTTTGTTCAACGATTAAAGTCTTACGTGATCTGAGTTCAGACCGGAGAAATCCAGGTCGGTTTCTATCTATTAAATATTTCTCCCAGTACGAAAGGACAAGAGAAATGGAGCCTACTTCACAAAGCGCTCCCGCAAATCAAATGATTATAATCTTAATTTCACAAAATACTATCCCTGCCCAAGAACAGGGCTTGTTAAGATGGCAGAGCCCGGTAATTGCATAAAACTTAAAACTTTATAATCAGAGGTTCAACTCCTCTTCTTAACAAAGTGTTCATAATTAATTTACTTCTACTAATTATCCCCGCTCTAATTGCCATAGCATTCCTAACACTTATAGAACGAAAAATTTTAGGCTACATACAATTTCGCAAGGGCCCCAACATCGTGGGTCCTTATGGCTTACTTCAACCAATCGCAGATGCAATAAAACTCTTCACAAAAGAACCTCTACTTCCCACTACATCTGCCACAACACTATATGTAACTGCTCCAACCCTAGCTCTCTCCATTGCCCTCCTCATATGAACCCCTCTCCCTATACCACATCCCCTAATCAACTTTAACTTAGGCCTTCTATTTATATTAGCCACATCAAGCCTAGCCGTATATTCAATCCTATGATCTGGATGAGCATCCAACTCAAACTATGCACTTATTGGAGCACTACGAGCTGTAGCCCAAACAATCTCATATGAAGTTACCCTAGCCATCATCCTACTATCTGTCCTACTAATAAGCGGCTCATTCAACCTACACTCACTCATTGTAACACAAGAATACTCTTGATTACTACTACCATCATGACCCCTAGCCATAATATGATTTATTTCTACATTAGCAGAAACCAATCGAGCCCCCTTTGATTTAACAGAAGGCGAATCAGAACTAGTTTCAGGCTTCAACATTGAATATGCTGCAGGCTCATTCGCCCTATTTTTTATAGCAGAATATATAAATATTATTATAATAAATGCCTTAACCACTACTATTTTCCTAGCAACGTCCCACAACATTACTATACCAGAACTCTATACAATTAACTTCGTAACCAAAACCGTTCTATTAACTTCCCTATTTCTATGAATCCGAACAGCATATCCCCGATTCCGATATGACCAACTAATACATCTTCTATGAAAAAAATTTTTACCACTTACATTAGCACTATGCATGTGATATATCTCAATACCTATTCTAATATCTGGCATTCCACCCCAAACATAAGAAATATGTCTGACAAAAGAATTACTTTGATAGAGTAAATTATAGAGGTTTAAATCCTCTTATTTCTAGAACTATAGGAATTGAACCCATACCTGAGAACTCAAAACTCTCCGTGCTACCTATTACACTACATCCTAGACAGTAAGGTCAGCTAAATAAGCTATCGGGCCCATACCCCGAAAATGTTGGTTTAACCCTTCCCGTACTAAAATTAATCCTCTAGCCTACCTCATTATTTCCTTTTCCATCCTAATAGGAACCCTAATCACAATTCTAAGCTCACACTGATTTCTGATTTGAATAGGCTTAGAACTAAATATATTAGCTATCGTGCCAATTCTAGCCAAAAACACAAGCCCCCGCTCCACAGAAGCATCCACTAAATATTTTTTAATGCAAGCAACCGCATCCATAATTCTCCTAATAGCCATCTTCCTCAATACCCTATTCTCCGGACAATGAACAATTAACCCATCCCTTAACAAAATCCTATCCACAATAATATTAATTGCCCTAGTAATAAAACTAGGAATAGCTCCCCTTCACTTCTGACTTCCAGAAGTAACTCAAGGCATTCCTCTAATTCCCGCTATACTTATTCTTACATGACAAAAATTAGCTCCAATATCAATTATTCTTCAAATCTTTCCACCAATAAACTTAAATACTCTATTAATGATCTCAATCTTATCAATCATAATCGGCAGTTGAGGAGGACTTAATCAAACACAACTACGCAAAATCCTAGCCTACTCATCAATTACCCATATAGGATGAATAATAGCAGTACTATATTATGACCCAAACATTACTATTTTAAGCCTAATCATTTATATTTTCCTAACAATCTCCACTTTTATAATATTCTATACAAATTCAAATCTAACAACCCTCTCACTATCACACTCCTGAAATAAATTCACATGAATGACACCCATAATTCCACTAATAATAATATCCTTAGGAGGCCTACCCCCACTAACAGGCTTCTCTCCCAAATGAGCCATCATACTAGAACTTACAAAAAATGATAACCTTATTTTTCCCCTCACCATAGCAATACTAACATTAATAAATTTATATTTCTACATACGACTAACATATTCCATTTCAATAACAATATTCCCCACATCCAACAGTACAAAAATCAATTGACAGCTAAAATACATAAAACCAACACCACTACTGTCCCCACTCATAGTATCCTCTACCTTCCTTCTACCCATAACACCACTAATACTAATTATATAGAAATTTAGGTTAATACAGACCAAGAGCCTTCAAAGCCCTCAGTAAGTAAATTATACTTAATTTCTGCATCTCTATAAGGACTGCAAAACTCTATTTTGCATCAACTGAACGCAAATCAACTACTTTAATTAAGCTAAGCCCTTTCTAGATTGATGGGACTTTAACCCACGAAAATTTAGTTAACAGCTAAAAAGCCTAGTCAACCGGCTTCAATCTACTTCTCCCGCCGTTAGGGAAAAAAGGCGGGAGAAGCCCCGGCAGAATTGAAGCTGCTTCTTTGAATTTGCAATTCAATGTGATATATCACCTCAGGGCTGGTAAAAAGAGGACCTACCCCTCTGTCTTTAGATTTACAGTCTAATGCTTACTCAGCCATTTTACCTCCCGTACCTATGTTCATAAACCGCTGATTATTTTCAACTAACCATAAAGACATCGGAACATTATACCTATTATTTGGTGCTTGAGCAGGAGCAGTAGGAACAGCCCTGAGCCTTTTAATTCGAGCAGAATTAGGTCAGCCTGGAAGTCTAATGGAAGATGATCATGTATACAACGTTATTGTTACTGCCCACGCATTCATCATAATTTTCTTTATAGTAATACCAATCATAATCGGGGGATTTGGGAACTGACTAGTCCCCCTAATAATTGGTGCCCCTGACATAGCATTTCCCCGAATAAATAACATAAGCTTCTGACTTCTACCCCCATCTCTATTACTCTTACTCGCATCCTCAACTCTAGAAGCCGGCGCAGGAACCGGCTGAACAGTTTATCCACCCTTAGCAGGAAACATATCACACCCAGGGGCCTCTGTAGATCTAACTATTTTCTCACTTCACCTGGCAGGTATTTCCTCAATTCTAGGAGCCATTAACTTTATTACAACAATTATTAATATAAAACCCCCAGCCATGACCCAATACCAAACACCCCTTTTTGTTTGATCTGTCCTTATCACAGCAGTCCTTTTACTTCTATCTCTTCCAGTCCTAGCCGCCGGAATCACTATACTGCTCACCGACCGTAACCTTAATACTACTTTCTTCGATCCTGCTGGTGGCGGTGACCCTATTCTATATCAACACCTATTTTGATTCTTCGGACATCCTGAAGTATATATTCTTATTTTACCAGGCTTCGGAATAATTTCGCATATTGTAACATACTATTCCAACAAAAAAGAACCATTTGGGTATATAGGAATAGTCTGAGCTATAATATCCATTGGCTTCCTAGGATTCATTGTATGAGCCCATCACATATTTACAGTAGGAATAGATGTTGATACACGTGCATATTTTACATCAGCCACTATAATCATCGCTATTCCTACTGGAGTAAAGGTCTTCAGCTGACTAGCTACGTTGCATGGTGGCAACATTAAATGATCTCCCGCAATACTATGGGCCCTAGGCTTTATTTTCCTCTTTACTGTGGGCGGACTGACAGGAATTGTGCTAGCCAACTCATCATTAGACATTGTTCTACATGACACATACTATGTAGTAGCTCATTTCCACTACGTCTTATCCATAGGAGCAGTATTCGCTATTATAGGTGGCTTTATTCACTGATTCCCATTATTCTCAGGTTATACACTTAACCAAACCTATGCCAAAATTCACTTTACCATTATATTCGTAGGTGTAAACTTAACTTTCTTTCCACAACATTTCCTTGGATTATCCGGAATACCTCGACGATACTCAGACTACCCTGACGCTTATACCACATGAAATATTATTTCATCTGTAGGCTCATTCATCTCTCTAACAGCAGTAATCTTAATAATTTTCATAATTTGAGAAGCTTTCTCCTCAAAACGAAAGGTTTCAACTATTGAACAGCTATCCACTAACCTAGAGTGACTCTACGGCTGTCCTCCTCCTTATCACACATTTGAAGAATCCACTTATGTAAAATCCCTAGCCGAAAAAGGAAGGATTTGAACCCCCAAAAATTGGTTTCAAGCCAACTCCATAGACCCTATGACTTTTTCAATAAGATATTAGTAAAATAATTACATAACTTTGTCAAAGTTAAATTATAGACTTGAATCTATATATCTTAGTGGCAACACCAGCTCAACTAGGCTTACAAAACGCTACGTCCCCTATTATGGAAGAACTTATCGCTTTTCACGACCATGCCCTTATAATTATTTTTTTAATCAGCTCACTGGTCCTATATATTATTTCCTTAATACTTACTACAAAATTAACCCACACCAGCACCATAAACGCCCAGGAAATCGAAATAATCTGAACTATTCTGCCCGCTATCATTCTTATCATAATTGCCCTCCCATCCCTACGTATCCTCTACATAACAGACGAATTTAATAAACCCTACCTAACCCTTAAAGCAATCGGCCATCAATGATACTGAAGCTACGAATACTCAGACTATGAAGATCTAGCATTTGACTCCTATATTACACCAACCTACTTCCTTGAACCTGGCGAATTTCGACTTCTCGAAGTAGATAACCGGACAACCCTCCCAATAGAAGCAGATATTCGCATACTAATTACATCACAAGACGTCCTGCACTCATGAGCTGTTCCGTCATTAGGTGTTAAAACAGATGCAATCCCCGGACGCTTAAACCAAGCTATACTAGCCTCTATGCGTCCAGGCCTATTCTATGGACAATGCTCAGAAATCTGCGGATCAAACCATAGCTTCATGCCTATCGTTCTAGAATTTATCTATTTCCAAGACTTCGAAGTATGAGCCTCATACTTATATATTGTATCACTGTAAAGCTATCTAGCATTAACCTTTTAAGTTAAAGACCGAGAGCACCCCTCCCTCTCTACAGTGAATGCCTCAACTAGATATTTCACCATGACCAATAGTGATTTTGTCTATAATTCTAGCTCTATTCTATTTTATTCAATTAAAACTACTGAATTTTACCTTTCATAGTATTCCGTTATCAAAACCAATAAAAACACAAAAGCACAAAACAATCTGAGAACTAAAATGAACCAAAATCTATTTACCTCTTTCAACATCCCAATAATCTTAGGAATCCCCTTAGTAGTATTAATTATTTTATTTCCTACCACACTAATTATGCCCTCCAACAAGCTAATCAACAACCGACTCTCTTCTCTTCAACAATGATTAGTTCAACTTACATTAAAACAAATGATAATAGTTCATACCAATAAAGGACGAACATGATCCCTTATACTCTTAGCTCTAATCTCCTTCATTGCTCTAAATAATCTCCTTGGACTCACACCCTACGCATTTACACCTACTACCCAACTTTCAATGAACCTAGGCATAGCAATTCCCCTATGAGCAGCAACCGTATTTATAGGACTTCGATTCAAAACAAAGGCATCCCTTGCCCACTTCCTACCCCAAGGAACACCTGTCCCACTTATCCCAATACTAATCATTATTGAAACAATTAGTCTATTTATCCAACCAATAGCACTAGCCGTACGATTAACAGCCAATATTACAGCAGGCCATTTACTAATACATTTGCTCGGGGATACTGCACTAACCCTTATATCAATCTATGTATCTTCTTCTACAATCACTATTATTATTATCATTTTACTAATTACTCTAGAATTAGGTGTAGCTCTAATTCAAGCTTACGTCTTTACTCTTCTAGTAAGCCTCTACTTACATGATAACTCATAATGACACACCAAACACACGCCTACCACATAGTAAATCCAAGTCCCTGACCACTAACAGGAGCTCTATCAGCCTTCCTATTAACCTCTGGCCTAATTATATGATTTCACTTCTATTATACCCTTCTCCTTATCACCGGACTACTAGCTAGCGCAATAACAATATTTCAATGATGACGTGACGTTGTCCGAGAGGGTACATATCAAGGCCACCACACCCCGCCCGTACAAAAAGGCCTCCGATACGGAATAATCCTATTCATTATTTCAGAAGTTTTCTTCTTTGCTGGCTTCTTCTGAGCATTTTATCACTCTAGCCTAGCCCCTACCCCACAAACAGGAGGACATTGACCCCCTACAGGCATCCTTCCCCTTAACCCCATAGAAGTGCCACTCTTAAATACAGCTGTTCTACTTGCATCAGGAGTCACAATCACCTGAGCACATCACAGCCTAATGGAAGCTAATCGAAAAGAATCAGCCCAAGCACTATTTATAACCATCGCACTAGGAGCTTACTTTACTTATCTGCAAATATCAGAATATTCTGAAACCCCTTTCACTATCTCTGACGGAATTTACGGCTCCACATTCTTTATAGCTACAGGCTTCCATGGTCTCCACGTAATTATCGGAACTACCTTCCTTGCCACGTGTTATATTCGTCAACAAATATACCATTTCACATCCAGCCACCATTTCGGCTTCGAAGCCGCCGCATGATACTGACATTTCGTAGATGTAGTATGACTATTCCTCTATATTTCTATTTACTGATGAGGATCCTACTCCCTTAGTATAAATAGTACTATTGACTTCCAATCAATGAGTCTCGACATACTCGAGAGAGAGTAATTAACCTAGCTTTAACCCTAGCAACTAGCATCCTACTAGCTCTACTACTAATTACTATTACATTTTGACTCCCACAATTAAATATATATGCTGAAAAACACAACCCCTACGAATGTGGATTCGACCCCACAACTTCCGCCCGCCTACCTTTCTCTATAAAATTCTTCTTGGTTGCCATTACATTTCTTTTATTCGACCTAGAAATCGCCCTACTATTACCCCTACCTTGGGCAACTCAAACAAACAACCTAATATTAACAGTTAATATAATCCTATCTCTACTAGTTATCCTAGCACTAGGACTGGCCTATGAATGAACCCAGAAAGGATTAGAGTGAATTGAATTAGTAAATAGTTTAACTAAAACAAATGATTTCGACTCATTAGATTATGATAAATCATATTTACTAAAGTGCCTTTTATCTATACTAATGTTTTGCTAGCATATTTCATATCCCTACTAGGGCTATTAATTTACCGATCCCATCTGATATCATCCCTACTGTGCCTAGAAGGTATAATATTATCACTATTCATTATAGCTACACTTACAACTTTAAATATACATTTAACATTAATATATATGATACCTATTGTCCTTCTAGTATTCGCCGCATGCGAGGCCGCAGTGGGCCTAGCTCTACTAGTTCTAATCTCTAACCTGTACGGCCTAGACTATGTACAAAATCTAAATCTACTACAATGTTAAAAATTATTTTACCAACAATCATAATACTCCCAATAATATGGCTTTCAAAAACTCACATAATATGAATTAACATAATAATTTCTAGCCTACTAATTAGCGCTCTTACCCTTATATCCCTATATATGCCCAATATCTCATGTAACTTATCACTAAATTTTTTCTCAGATCCACTAACATCACCTCTCCTAACCCTCACGGCCTGACTACTACCACTAATAGTTCTAGCCACACAACAACATCTCTATAACAACCCCCTCCCACGAAAAAAACTATACATATCAATATTAATCCTCCTACAAGTTTCATTAATTATAACATTCACGGCCACAGAACTAATTTTATTTTACATCCTGTTTGAAACCACCCTAATCCCTACTCTAATCATTATTACCCGCTGGGGGTACCAACCAGAACGCCTTAATGCCGGCTCATATTTCCTATTCTACACATTAGCTGGATCTCTTCCCCTACTTATTACACTTCTCTACCATCTAAGCAACTTGGGCTCTTTAAACATATTATTAATAATAATATACACCAAAGAAATACTACTCTCTTGAACTAATAATGTTATATGATTAGGTTGCATAATAGCTTTCATAGTTAAAATACCCTTATATGGACTTCACCTCTGACTCCCTAAAGCTCACGTCGAAGCTCCAATTGCCGGCTCAATAGTACTTGCAGCAGTTTTACTAAAACTAGGTGGCTATGGCATAATACGAATTATCCCTATCCTTAATCCCCTAACAGAAAAAATAGGCTATCCCTTTCTTATCTTATCACTATGAGGCATAGTCATAACAAGCTCTATCTGTTTACGACAAGCTGATTTAAAATCACTCATTGCCTACTCCTCTGTTAGCCATATAGCACTTGTTATTTTAGCTATTCTTATTCAAACCCCTTGAAGCTTCACAGGCGCAATAATTCTAATAATTGCCCACGGACTCACCTCGTCCCTATTATTCTGCCTGGCAAACTCAAATTACGAACGAATTCACAGCCGAACTATAATATTCACCCGAGGCCTCCAAACATTATTTCCATTACTAGCTCTCTGATGACTCCTAGCAAATCTAGCCAACCTTGCCTTACCCCCAACTATTAACTTAATAGGAGAACTATTTACAATTTTAGCCTCCTTTTCCTGATCCAACTTCACTATTATATTTACAGGATTCAATATATTAATTACAGCTCTATACTCCTTACATATATTTACTTCAACACAACGGGGACCACTGACATACAGCACTAGTAATGTAAAACCTCTATTCACACGAGAAAACACATTAATAATTATGCATATAGCACCAATTCTCCTCCTAACTCTAGACCCCAAAACAATTATAGGCTTAACACCCTGTAGCTATAGTTTAATAAAAACATTAGACTGTGAATCTAATAACAGAAGCTCACAACTTCTTAACTACCGAGAAAGTATGCAAGAACTGCTAACTCATGCTACCAGGCCTAACAACCCGGCTTTCTCAACTTTTAAAGGATGACAGTCATCCATTGGCCTTAGGAGCCAAAAATATTGGTGCAACTCCAAATAAAAGTAAAAATATACTCCTCCCTCATTCTAATAACATTAATTCCCCTGCTAGCACCCATTATAATTACCCTAATTAATTCCCACAAAAACTCCTTATATCCACATTATGTAAAACTAGCTATCATTTATGCTCTCATCATCAGTATCTTATCTACAACAATATTTATTTTCACAGGCCAAGAATCAATAATTTCAAACTGACATTGAACAACAATTCAAACTATCAAATTATCAATAAGCTTCAAACTAGACTTCTTCTCTATAATATTTACTCCCGTAGCACTATTTGTCACCTGATCAATCGTAGAATTCTCAATGTGATATATAAGCTCAGATCCAAATATTAATCAATTCCTCAAGTATCTACTTATTTTCCTTATTACAATATTAATTTTAATCACCGCCAATAACCTATTTCAACTTTTTATCGGATGAGAGGGAATAGGTATTATATCATTCCTATTAATCAGCTGATGGCATGGCCGAACAGACGCCAACACAGCAGCCCTACAAGCAATCCTTTACAACCGTATCGGAGATATTGGCTTTATCCTAGCAATAGCATGATTCTTCCTATACTCCAACTCATGAGACTTCCAACAAATATTTATCCTTGACTCCACATCAAACTCCTTCCCCCTAATAAGTCTCCTCCTAGCAGCAACAGGAAAGTCGGCCCAATTTGGTCTTCACCCATGACTACCCTCTGCTATAGAAGGGCCTACCCCAGTATCAGCACTACTGCACTCCAGCACAATAGTTGTAGCAGGTGTTTTCCTAATTATCCGCTTCCACCCCCTAATTGAAAACAACCTGTTAGCCCAAACACTTATCTTATCACTAGGAGCTATTACCACTCTATTCACAGCAATCTGTGCTATCACACAAAATGATCTAAAAAAGATTGTAGCCTTCTCAACCTCAAGCCAACTAGGCCTAATAATAGTAACAATCGGCATTAACCAACCACATCTAGCCTTTCTCCATATCTGCACTCACGCCTTCTTCAAGGCCATACTATTTCTATCTGCAGGATCCATTATCCATAGCCTCAACAACGAACAAGATATTCGAAAAATAGGAGGTCTATTTAAAACCCTACCGTTCACTGCCTCCTCCCTTGTCATCGGCAGCCTTGCCCTAATAGGCACACCCTTTCTCACAGGCTTCTACTCAAAAGACCTAATCATCGAAACCGCCAACACGTCGTATACCAACGCCTGAGCCCTCACAACCACTCTTGTAGCCACTTCCCTTACAGCTATGTACAGTATCCGCATTATTTCCCACACAATAACAGAACATCCCCGCTTTTCAACCCTTATCACAATTAACGAAAATAATCCCCAATTAATAAACCCAATTAATCGCCTAGCACTAGGTAGTATTTTCGCCGGGTTTCTTATTTCTAGTTGTATTCCTCCTACCTCACAACCCCAAGTTACCATGCCATACTATCTTAAACTCGCAGCCTTAAGTGTTACCATTTTAGGACTCTTCCTGGCAATAGAACTTAGTCTCATAACCAACAACATAAAATTAAGCACCCCAGTAAAAACTTTCTACTTCTCCAATATACTAGGCTTCTATTCAATCACTACTCATCGTCTCAACCCCCACTCAAGCCTAGCTGCAAGCCAAAACCTTACATCTACCTTACTAGACCTATTCTGATTTGAAAAAACTATACCAAAACTAACAACACAAACTCAAATCTCAATCTCCACAACTACATCAACCCAAAAAGGCTTAATTAAGCTCTATTTCCTATCTTTCTTTATTCCACCTACCCTAGCACTTATCCTAACCATTTAACCCCCACCCCGAGTCAACTCAATAGCAATATGTATACCCATAAATAACGCTCAACAAGTAACCAAAACTACTCAAACACCATAATTATATAAAGCAGCTGCACCCGTAGGGTCCTCACGAATCAACCCCGGCCCCTCACCCTCATAAATTATTCAACTCGCCACAGTCTTATAATTAACAGTAACCTCCACCGTCTTATTAGGATCACCACCCAATAAAGCTACTATAGTTATTTCTATTATTAAACCCAACATGAAAATACCCAAAATATCAGTACTCGAAACCCACGTTTCAGGATGTTCGTCAATAGCCATAGCCGCAGTATAACCAAAAACAACCATCATACCCCCTAGATAAATCAAAAATACTATAAGCCCTATATATGACCCACCAAAATATAACGTAATCATACAACCCACAGCACCACTAAAAATTAACACCAGCCCGCCATAAATAGGCGAAGGCTTAGAAGAAAATCCTACAAAACCCATCACCAAAATAATACTCAATAAAAATAAAGCATATGTCATTATTCCCACATGGACTATAACCATGACTAATGATATGAAAAACCATCGTTGTATTTCAACTATAAGAATATAATGACCTCTCCCCGCAAAACACATCCACTAGCAAAGATCATTAATGAATCATTCATCGATCTCCCCACACCATCCAACATTTCCTCTTGATGAAATTTCGGCTCACTATTAGGCACTTGCCTAATCATTCAAATCACCACCGGCCTATTCTTAGCTATACACTACACACCAGACACCTCAACTGCATTCTCCTCCGTCGCCCATATCACCCGAGACGTTAACTACGGCTGAATAATTCGCTATATACATGCCAACGGCGCTTCCATATTTTTCGTATGCCTTTTTCTCCACATTGGTCGAGGACTTTACTATGGATCCTTCCTCTTTCTGAAGACTTGAAATATCGGTACCATCCTACTACTTACAACCATAGCCACAGCATTCATAGGCTATGTTCTTCCATGAGGCCAAATATCATTCTGAGGGGCCACAGTAATTACAAACCTCTTATCAGCCATCCCCTATATTGGATCTGACCTCGTACAATGAATTTGAGGCGGCTTCTCAGTAGATAAAGCCACCCTCACACGATTCTTTACTTTTCACTTTATCTCACCCTTCATTATCGCAGCCCTAGCAACTATTCATCTCTTATTTCTGCATGAAACAGGATCAAGTAACCCATCAGGAATAACATCTGACCCTGACAAAATCACATTCCACCCCTACTACACAGCTAAAGATATTCTAGGACTAATCTTTCTTCTTTTAGCCCTAATAAGCCTAACCCTATTTATACCCGACCTTCTAACCGACCCAGATAATTATACATTAGCTAACCCTCTCAACACCCCACCCCACATCAAGCCAGAATGATATTTTCTATTTGCATACGCAATTCTACGATCTATTCCCAACAAACTTGGAGGGGTTCTAGCCCTAGTACTTTCTATTCTAATTTTAATAGTTATCCCCATACTACACCTCTCCAAACAACAAAGCATAATATTTCGACCCATCACCCAAACTCTATTCTGAACCCTAGCAGCTGACCTACTAACTCTTACATGAATTGGAGGTCAACCAGTCGAATACCCTTTCGTAACTATTGGCCAAACCGCATCTATTATATACTTCTTCATTATTGTTACTCTAATGCCCCTTTCCGCCTCAATTGAAAACAAGTTACTTAAGTGATAAGTCCTTGTAGTATAACTCAATACCCTGGTCTTGTAAACCAGAAATGGAATTACCTACTCCCTAGGACACTCAGGGAAAGAATACCTATTCTACCATCAACACCCAAAGCTGAAATTCTAAACTTAAACTATTCCCTGAACTATCAGCCAAAACCCATGCTATTGAGAGCCCAACCACGAAGTACCTTACAAGGATATACAGGTATACAATATGCCCGCCTCGCTATGTAATTAGTGCATTAATGTTTAACCCCATGAATAATATAAAGTACTATATATGCTTAATTATACATAGTACATTAAACCAAGACATGCATAACAGTGCTCACAAACATGCTTATAAGCAGGTACTTTAATTCCACATAAACCATCGCACATATAAACCCAAACGTACATTACACTGTACAAACACATGCGTATCACTCCATACATAGAATGGTTAATCTTACATTTGTACATTAAGCCATTGATCGGACATAGCGCATTCAGTTTGGTAATCCTTGTGACCATGGATATCCATCTTATACCTTTGGTCTCTTAATCTACCTACCTCCGTGAAACCAGCAACCCGCCCACTTCTGCGGCTCTTCTCGCTCCGGGCCCATACGGACAGGGCTTGGTTATACTTGAACTGTATCCGGCATCTGGTTCTTGCTTCAGGGCCATCTCACCAAGACTGTGCATACTTTCCCCTTAAATAAGACATCACGATGGTGTAGCGCTATCACCCTCTTAACCGCGTCACAGGAACCAACCTGGCGCCTGGGGTAGGATTTTTTGGGGGGGGGCTTTCCTCAGCATTCCCGTAGGTTCCGGAAGGATTCCCAACGACTGTCCTGTGGCGCCTGACTGTGCTTTACCAACTCCCTGCTATCATCGCACCTAGCTCCTCCAAGCTCCGTGGTATCATTGTACCCATATTGGATGTCTTGGCCCCATCCCACCCACCAAGGTGTAATTCAGTCAATGGTTTCGGGACATAATAAATAAATAATTGATATTTTTACACAATAAACCTAAACCCAAAATAAATTTTTAAACCAGCAACCCCGCAAGCTGCAACCCATTTTCTGAGGCACGAACCACAAAGAGACATCCCACTATTAACATTATTTTTCGTGCAAACCCCATGAACTAAAAAATATGTACATCCTAAACACCTCACTCATTAACAAACAGTACTATCAACGATTACTTCTCACACACCTCAAACCACGCCCTTCAGAAAATATACTTATAATAATTGAAGAGCAACAAACTAGTCTCAACTTATATTCAGTTCCTATTATTCTTATATCCACTAA